GTGGTTTACATATAGCTATAATAGCTCTTATAATTTTAATTCGCTTATATCATTAAATAAACACAGACAAATTTGAACTCTTAACTACGGAAACACAGTTTTAGATTGAAATTCAAGAATCGTTCATGAATTTACAATCAATAGTTAAGGGTTCAAATTTGTCCTAAATTTTAGGTTTTGTACCTGAAAAACATATTTGGTTTATTTTTCAATAGAAAGGGGAAATAGTGTTTTTAGATATTCGGGATTTTAAGATATTCTACAATCAATCGAAGAAATTGATCCAATCCAAACAAAAACGTAAGATTTCTTTTAGGAAAGGGATTAAAGAAAACCGGATGCAAAATACAAGAAAACAAGCAAAAGGGGAAATTTTGTCATATATTTTGTATCATTTTGGCGGCATGGCCGAGCGGTAAGGCGGGGGACTGCAAATCCTTTTTCCCCAGTTCAAATCCGGGTGTCGCCTGATAAACAAAATAATCGGAATACCTTATTCTGTTTTGATAACTTGCTAGGTTTTTTTTCCAGCCGAAGCAAGCGGAGGAAAGAGCCTCCGGATACTTGCTTGATTCTAAGTATCTGGGGGTTTCTATTCTATAAAATGCCTTCAATTAGGGTTTAAGGAAAGATTATAGTCATGAAAAAAAAACTGGTAAATTTTGATATGATAGCCCCTACACTACTAATGTAGTGTCTACTGGCTCAGTCTTGAATTAGATTGGATAGGGGAGGATCTAATCCAATTTTTAGTTGCGGAAAGAGCCGAAGATACTTTGTATACATACTCATGAAAGTTTATGAGTACTCTGGCATTCAATCAAGAGTAATTCGATTGACTGGATAATTAGTTTTTACTTTATTTATATATACTTTTAGTTTAGTTACTTTTGCTTATTTCTATATTTTATAGAAAGATAAAGTTCAAAATTAAAGTACAAAAAGATATTTTGTACTTTTCGATAACCTCGAGTCAAGAACATAATAATACGTCTTCCGTTGTTTTATAGGGCAAATCGGAGATGGTAATATTTATATCAAATAAAAAAGAAATAAAATAGAGGTATTCGATAGATAATGATCTATCTTGATTCTATATATATATATATTTTTTTTGACTTAATGAAAGGCAGCAAAAGAAAGAATAGGTCTTATTTTTCTGACATGTTATTAACATTCCTTTGTTATTTCTGATACTTCAAAGGCTGTCTCTGGGTATTTTTTTGCTTGTGCTTAATGTTTTCCGATTATACTAGAAATCTTATAATTATAACAACCGTTCTAATTGGATTTGGATTTATTTGATTGTTTCATCAAAGGTGTTGGATCAGAATCCCCTTTTGACTATGCGATAGAAATTCTACTATTATTAGTGAACAACAATTGAATAATTTCTTCATATAGATCGAGGACAAAACTCACATGGATATAGTAAGTCTCGCTTGGGCTGCTTTAATGGTAGTCTTTACATTTTCCCTTTCACTCGTAGTATGGGGAAGAAGTGGACTCTAGAAGTACTACTGATTCAGTTTAGGAATCAAAATGTATCAATTTTTTTTTAGATCGTTCTGTTCTCCAAATACTTTATTTTTAATTTAACTTTCAATTTAATTTAAGTTTAAAATAGTTTTATTTCGAAATCCGAAGAAGTTCCCATGAACCCCTGGAACCTTTGTCAACAGCTCAATCAATTACTTCTTTATGGGAATGCTAACAATAAGATTACTTGATTTTAGTTTATTCTATTATAAGCATACCCCCTTTATTCCTTCATTGAGTTGAATCTTTCTTTCAATGGATATCGGAATTCATATTAAAAAAAATAAGAAATCTAGGAAATAGAATCGGAAGAGTAAAAGCTGTCTTTGGGATTATTTCAGATTAATTGGAATTAACATAAATCAAATAAAATAGAAATAGATAGAGCAAAGAAATAGAATTGGGACATAACACTATGGACATTATATATGGAATTTATATCTATATATCAATATATATATGAAGATAATAGTGTCGATTGAGTCGATTGATATATATTAAACTAACCTGTATCTGCATACAACAAACTTTATACAGTACAATAACAATACTAGATAGTATGGTAGAAAATTTTTTTCTACCATACTATCTAGTATCTCATAGACTACTGCTTTCATAGAATACTGCTGAGTAGAGTTCGATCATTTCAGTTAAAACGCGAAATTTGAATCCTTTTTTTATTTTATTTCTTCTCTTCAATCATTGATAAGAACTAAAAAGTCACAAGTTTAATTTTTAATTCAAATTAATCACTTTGACTTATTGTTTTTACATATATTATAAGTAAAAAAGCAGTAGGGACTAGAATGAACAGTGCAGTAGCAATAAATGCAAGAATATTTACTTCCATAATATTGTTATTTCTTTTTTCTTTAATTCGCAATAACTCGGGATTTAATCCCATAGAGATGATAAATTTTTTGTCTGTAAATTCAATGGAATGAATATGAATTACACTCGATGTAATCGAATCGGATCAATATCATGAATAAGAATATCTGACAAATTGATTCATCGTCAAGAATTAAATAGTATAACACCGAAAGATCCTTTATCCATACTATACCGAATTCCAACGTAAATTCCTGATATAATCAAAAACACCTTTCATTTTTATTTTCTTTTTATTTAAAATTTTAATTCTTTTTCATCCTTTCTTTTTTCTGTGAAAGGGGATACGAATAGTATAATTTTATTCCCAACAAGAATTCTTTTTTATTTTTTCATTTCTTCTATTGTTTGTTTAGAACCAACGGTAGGACGGTTTGATGATACTTCATCAAATGATTGTAGAAGGCGAGCACCCGTTTATAGAAAAGAAAGGATGAATTGCTGTATTTTTTTAGTGGATTTGGATCCATCGGGACTGACGGGGCTCGAACCCGCAGCTTCCGCCTTGACAGGGCGGTGCTCTGACCAATTGAACTACAATCCCAAGGAAATAACAGAAAAAAATAAAGTGTACAGTATACATATTCGTATGATTTTACTCAAATACTTTCGATATGGATCTGTTCTTTAGCAACAGCGATATGGATTACTAATAATCCAAATCTTTTCATTATTTCCAAATCAATTGGCTAGTCAATCTTTCAAGGAAAGAGGCCTTTTTTTATTTCCTCTTTTCCTTAGACTTTACACTTGCAGATCTTGATATGAATCTAGATCATTAGCAAAACCAAAACTTGGTGGAAAAAATAAAAAGCCATATCATATCGGTAAAAATAAGATATATCAATATCTGAATCTGAAAATTTTACGTTTTTTCTATTGAGATCGAACATTTCTGAAGAACAACAAATGGGTTATATCATTTCATGGTGGATCGGCGAATAATTGGGCCGAGCTGGATTTGAACCAGCGTAGACATATTGCCAACGAATTTACAGTCCGTCCCCATTAACCACTCGGGCATCGACCCGGGAAAAATCAATCCAGGCTTAGCGATAAGCCACGATCAACTTCCTTTCGTAATACCCTACCCCCAGGGGAAGTCGAATCCCCGCTGCCTCCTTGAAAGAGAGATGTCCTGAACCGCTAGACGATGGGGGCATACTTGCACAACCGCCATCATACTATGATCATAGTATGAATAGTTTTTTGAAATTGTCAATATAATGGAATCATATGAATCAATCCGAAGGATCTTTCTATCTGTCACGATTATATATAATTTGATTATTATTTATATTCCTGAATCGTTCATTCTAAATCGATATTCTATAATTCAATAAATAAATCTATTTTATTTTTTTTTTTAGTTAATATTATTTATTTTTAATAAATTTTTTTTATCTAAGAATTTGGTTTGGGGGACAAGCATAATCGCTTTATTAATGATTCGATGAACTATTTTGGATTTAGGTTGAATTGATAGGTACATATATCAATCAAATGAATTTCGTTATGATGGCAATTAGGGTCTGGCTTGAAAAAAATCCTTGCATTGATAGTTTTGAAATGAAAAAATCCCTTTTTACTTATACTTACAAGTCTACCCTATAACTCAACTCAATTATGGAACTCTAATTTCTCGTTCCTGAGTGAATCGCTATACGTTTAAAATATATTAGAACGCATAAGATATATCTATATGTATAAGATATATTTCTATACGTATAATATGTATATACGCTCAATACATAGTGACTGGTGGCTTATTCAGGAATTGAATCAAACATGCCCTTTTAACTCAGTGGTAGAGTAACGCCATGGTAAGGCGTAAGTCATCGGTTCAAATCCGATAAGGGGCTTTGGTTTTTCATAAAATTCCCACGTTAGTATTCATATTTGAAGGGAGAATAGAGATATTTTTGATATTTGTATTTGTAATAAAAAAGTAAGAAATTCTATTAATTTATAATAGAATTATTTTCATTCTAATTAATATAATTATGTAATTAAACTATATCTATATTAATTAGAATGAATTTATAGTTATTTATAGTTATAGTAATTATAAGGGTTGAGCATTTACTATTATAGTTAATATATATTAAACTTAATAGTATTAAGTTTATAATGAACAATAATAAGTTGTCTACTTGAATCTCAAAATATTACTAATTGCCTATTTTTTATTATTGCAATCAAATCAATGCAATGAGAAATCAACAAAAGTAAGTGGACCTAACCCCTTGAATCAGACCTATATCCACTATTCTGATATTCAAATTCAAAATTTTAACAGTGAAGCTTTTTTTTTTTTCATTTTCATATCTCTTTGGACTACGCGGTAATCTGTCGATATTGCCGATTAAATCTTCTTGTTCCTAGATATTCTATAGGATAAGTTAGAAATAAATACCTATTCTCTTTCTTTACAGAAATTTGTTCCAACACTGTGATGTAAAATGAAAATGGGTGCGAGAAAGAGGCTTTCATTTCCAGTCTCTTATTATTAGTATTAGAATTATTATTCTAAAATTTGAATTTACTATTGTATTGAATTTCCTACTAAG